TCAAATCATTTTCTTGACATGAGTGTTCTATATCGAAAACAATTTCTTCCAACCCTTCATTTTTTTTTTGAAACCATTTTTTATTAACATAGTAGTAGAAAGAGTACATGCTGCGTCTGGACTTCAAACGATTTAGCTTTAACCATATTCATAGTCCCATCTTATTGGTTAAGAGAGAATCAAAGTCGATTTACCAATGAATCACGAAATGCTATGGTTCTGAAAGAGGATTTCTTAAAAGTAATTCGCAGGATCATGCACCCTTATAACGAAAAAAGTGCAGCGGGTTGGATCCAGTTTATTCTTGAAATAAACAACTCGCACACACCCCCTTTCCAAAAAAAATCAATACACCAAGGACTACGCTTAGATTTATTGGATTTGTTGCTAAAATATCGGTATTAAACCCGAAACTCCCGGCGTATGGCCAGTGACCCACGAAAAGGAAAGAATCGGTTACATTTTTCATATGATCTCCTTTTATAGATAAAATAGACTAATTCTCTATTTGTCGACTTTTTTTTTGAATAATTTTTCTCTTCCACCTCAAACTCAAAAAGGGGTCTATTGGAATAAGAAGGGGAAGGAATAAATCGAGGGGGAAGGACGAAAGTGAATCACTAATTCCTCATCCTCAAATCATTCCTTCCCATGGGTTATTGTCCCAACGAATAAAAGTAATTGTAGTAGTTAACTCTTGATATTAATTCGAAAAAGGAAGCATCAAGCCCAGAACAATAAGAAAAAAACGTATTTTTCTTATAGGATTAAGATGAAATATTAAACAAAAGGATTCGCAAATAAAAGCGCTAATGCTACAACTAATCCATAAATTGTTAAAGCTTCCATAAAAGCCAGACTAAGCAATAAAGTCCCTCGTATTTTTCCCTCTGCCTCGGGCTGTCTCGCAATGCCTTCTACAGCTTGACCCGCAGCAGTCCCTTGACCAACCCCGGGTCCAATAGAAGCAAGACCGACGGCCAACCCAGCAGCAATCACAGAAGCGGCAGAAATCAGTGGATTCATGATAAATTCCTCGTACCAAAAAAAAAGAGTTAATGATACTTAATGATACAATCAACCGAAAAACTATGACTTAATTATTCCATCGCTAAGATTCATCCAGTCGAAGGAACTAAGAGCTCCGAATTGAAGTGAGCTGAAGTAGAAGTATAATAATACTATTGAAGATTGAATCATCAGAACTACTTCGATATCTATTTTTTAGTTCCTATCTACGAGTTTTTTTAAATCCATACGACTTTTGCTTTTCCATGTCTTTATTGGTTATGGACCATTCTTCATTTGGTTTTTCTTGATTGAGTCTCTTTCTTCATTCAATATTCAATTCATATTTATAGGCGAAAGGGAAGGATTTCTAGTTCAATCCTTATCGAAATTCACATATACGTATAGTAAGGCAGATTTGATATATCTTTTAGATATAACTTAGTTCAGATATAACTAGTTAATATCTAATCTCACATATACATGTGCTTCTTCTATAACGTAAACCCACTATTTGTATCGTAGACCCAATCACACTATAGAAATTGTATCCACCAAAGGAAGTTGGAATTCTATTGCATACACCTAGTTCGACCCCCCTCGACTAAACAAACCCTTTCGATTTTTTTATTATTATTCAATACCGGGGTGATCAATATAAATGGATCAATTCATTAGTGCGAAGCATTGCATAGAAATATCAGTCAACACTTGGTTAATCTAAGTTTATGTAATTTAAACTAAATTGAACTTGATTTTCTATTTATATTCTATTTCCTTCCTATATTATGTTAATTATTTGTTAATTATTATTATGTTAATTTCTGTATTAATTTATTATTCAATTGAATAATAAATTAATATTTTCGTTTGGTCAATGAATTGAATAAAATCGATTAAAAAAGATGCTCTATAGAGCATCTTTTTTAATCGCCCATCGGTATCATAAATCAAATCCATAAAAATTCTTATTCAGATTATGACTCCTAATCTTTGAATTGCCTCAAGCAAACAAAATAAAAAGAAGATTTTACTCGGAGGGAAGGGGCCAAACATACATTTTAGGAAAAAGATCTTTTAGATCTCTTTCCTTTTTTTTTTTTACAATTCCCTAATGTCGTAATCTTTTTGGCTATTCTTCTAGTTCTAGATCGTATATACCTTTGTATATGTATACTTATGCTCCGGCAGTCGACTATCTTGAGCTACGCATACATTGCCTTGGACTAAGATAAAAAAGACGATTTCAAAAAAAGTCAATGATGACCCTCCATGGATTCACCTATATAAGCCGCGGCTAAAGTTGCAAAAATAAGAGCTTGAATACCGCTTGTAAATAATCCAAGGAACATGACAGGTATAGGAACTACTAAAGGTACTAAAGAAACAAGAACAACAACCACTAATTCATCCGCTAGTATATTTCCAAAAAGTCGAAAACTAAGTGATAAAGGTTTTGTGAAATCTTCTAAAACGTTAATGGGCAAAAGGA